GGAGGAGCACGCATGCAAGAAGGAAGTTTGAGCTTGATGCAAATGGCTAAAATATCTTCTGCTTCATACGATTATCAATCAAATAAAAAGTTATTCTATGTATCAATCCTTACATCTCCTACAACTGGCGGAGTTACAGCAAGTTTTGGTATGTTGGGAGATATCATTATTGCTGAACCTAATGCCCACATTGCGTTTGCGGGGAAAAGAGTAATTGAACAAACATTGAAAAAGACAATACCCGACGGTTCACAAGCGGCTGAGTATTCATTCCATAAGGGCTTATTCGACCCAATCGTACCACGTAATCCTTTAAAAGGTGTTCTGAATGAGTTATTTCAGCTACATGGTTTCCTTCCCTTGAATCAAGGTTAAAAAAAAAAATATTTTTAAAAAGGAAGTATAGCACTAGGTTCAGTTATTTTTATTTGTAGTGAATAAGCATTTAGTTCATTGTAATCAAAAAAACAAAACGAAGAAGATGGTGTTTTATTTGGGAACATCAATTATAAGTGTAGTAAGAGTCAGAAGTTTTGGATAATTACTCCGGATCCATTTTTTATTCTACCTCTCTTCCTGATTAGGAATAAGCATCCCTCTCTTGTCAATACTTGTCAAGAGAAAAAAGAGTTTCTTTCTCCTTCCGAAAAATATGGAAAAATAAATAAGAAATCTCAAATCAAATTTAAGAATATAGAATCAAACTATTGACTGAGAACCCCCCTTTTTTACTAGGAATCCCTGTTTGTTGGATAAGATTGGTTAAAGTCGCGAACTCATAATAAATTCTTTTCTTTCAAAAAAGGTCTTTTGAAAGAAAAGATAGAAAGAAGATAAGGATAGGAGAAGAAGAATACAATTTCTACATTCCTTATTCCTTGCACTTATTTCTTATTAAGTACTTCATATTTTATCTAATAGATAGACTTATTATAAGATATCTTTATAATTATAATAGGTACAAATATGAAATCGAGGTACCCATTCTATGATAAATTTGAACTTTCCCTCTATTTTTGTTCCTTTAGTGGGCCTAGTCTTTCCGGCAATTGCAATGGCTTCTTTATCTCTTTATGTCCAAAGAAATAAGATTGTCTAAATACGATGGGACAAAATCTCGTCACAACACTGGATCATCATACAGATACTTTTTTAATGTAATATGGCGGGATATAAAATTTGTGGCCTTTCCGAAAACAAACAGAAGAGTTGTTATGGCATAATATACGCTATAACCGCATATATATGCGGTTATAGCTTAATAAATGAACTAATGAAATTCAAATGATCAGCAAATATTTTTTGAAAATCATTGAAATATAAACTCAATGTATCTAACCAATTATTCCTAATGGTTCACCGCTAGTTGATGAAAGTTACTTTGGGATCAAGCAAGAAAAGTGAAGTCAAATCCATTTGGGTTATTCTCTCAATTCCAATCGAATGCAACTGGATCTAGTATAGTATGAACTGGCGATCAGAACATATATGGATAGAACTTATACCAGGGTCTCAAAAAACAAGTAATTTTTGCTGGGCCTTTATCCTTTTTTTAGGTTCACTGGGATTCTTAGTGGTTGGAATTTCCAGTTATCTTGGTAGAAATCTTCTATCCATATTTTCGTCTCAGCAAATTATTTTTTTCCCACAAGGGATCGTGATGTCTTTCTATGGAATCGCGGGTCTATTCATTAGTTCTTATTTGTGGTGCACAATTTCATGGAATGTAGGTAGTGGTTATGACCGATTCGATAGAAAAGAAGGGGTAATGTGCCTTTTTCGTTGGGGATTTCCTGGAATAAATCGTCGCATCTTTCTTCGTTTCTTTCTGAAAGATATCCAATCAATCAGAATGGAGGCGAGAGAGGGTCTTTTTCCTCGTCGTGTCCTTTATATGGAAATCAGGGGACAGGGAGCCATTCCCTTGACTTGTACTGATGAGAATTTGACTACACGAGAAATTGAACAAAAAGCTGCCGAATTGGCCTATTTCTTGCGCGTACCAATTGAAGTATTTTGAAATGAGCTGAGAATAAATCTCAGCATGAGAGAAGAAACTTACTAATTCTCAGTTTCAAACAACTGAAGCTTATTAAAAATGTTTATTCCAGCAAAAGATGCTATATTCTATTTACTCGTTCCATTGAGGCAGCAGCCCATGTATATTATACATCTCAAAGCAGGAGGACGCATATGGAACAATTTTAATAAAATAGAATCTCACTAATAAAATATCTTAAAAGGATCCCGGTAGGGTTCGTCTTGAAGTCCAAATAATAAATGGGTTTTTGAGTCTTCATCGAAAGGAAGAAATGAAGATGAAATAGGTTCCAATTTGCCTAATTGAGATCTCTGGAATCTGTAAAGAATATTTACTTCTTTTTTTCATTCAAAAAAAGGCCCTTCTTCTATGTTCTATTCTCTATCCAAAGACTTCATTATTATACAAAAACAAAAATAGGAAAAGATCCATAGGTTCGATACTTTGTTCTTGTTAGAGTTATAGGCTTTTGTTATATAACTGGTGCTTCATAGAAATCTCAGATAGAATCGACCAATGAAACAGGTTCATTAACAATTCACATCACAGATAAAGAATGAAAAAAAAGAAAGCATTGGCTTCCCTCCCATATCTTGTGTCTATACTCTTTTTGCCCTGGTGGGTTTCTCTATCATTTAATAAATGTCTAGAAACTTGGGTTCTTAGTTGGTGGAATACCAGGCAATCCAAAATCCCCTTGAATGATATTCAAGGGAAAAATGTTCTAGAAAAATTTATGGAATTAGAAGAACTATTTCTTTTGGACGAGATGATAAAGGAGTACTCGGAAACACATATGCAAAGACTTCGTATAGGAGAAACAATACAATTGGTCAAAAGACACAATGAATCTCATTTCCATATCATTTCGCATTTCTCGACAAATCTAATCTGTTTCGCTATTCTAAGTGGTTATTTTGTTCTGGGTAATGAAGAACTTTTCATTCTGAATTCTTGGATTAAGGAATTTATCTCTAACTTAAGTGACACAATCAAAGCTTTTTCGATTCTTTTAGTTACTGATTTATGGATCGGATTTCACTCGACCCATGGTTGGGAACTAATGATTGGTTTGATCTACAACGATTTCGGGTTGGCTGAGAATGATCAGATTATATCTGGTCTTGTTTCCACTTTTCCAGTGATTCTAGATACAATTGTGAAATATTGGATCTTCCATTTTTTAAATCGCATATCTCCTTCGCTTGTAGTAATTTATCATTCAATGAATGAATGAAGAATTTATTAGATTTCTTTATATCAATATCAATCAAATAAGAATTTTTATTCGTGTATTTATTCGTGTATAAAGTAAAAGTATAAATAAATCATTTGAAATCTTACTTATTCTTTAGACTTCTACTTTTTCAATTAAAGGTATTCATACTATATTCCACCAGTACAATTCTTTCAGTACAATCAAGAAAATGGCAAACTTGTTGATAGGTAATTCTACTATCTACCTATCGAATTTATTGTAGAAATTCCGGGATCAATGATTGGACCATGCAAAATAGAAAGACTTTTTCTTGGGTAAAAGAACAGATGACTCGATCCGTTTATGTATCGATCATGATATATGTAATAACTCGAGCATCTATTTCAAATGCATATCCCATTTTTGCGCAGCAGGGTTATGAAAATCCACGAGAAGCAACTGGGCGAATTGTATGTGCCAATTGCCATTTAGCTAATAAGCCCGTGGATATTGAAGTTCCGCAAGCTGTACTTCCAGATACTGTATTTGAGGCAGTTGTTCGAATTCCTTATGATATGCAACTGAAACAAGTTCTTGCTAATGGTAAAAAGGGAGCTTTGAATGTAGGAGCTGTTCTTATTTTACCCGAGGGCTTCGAATTAGCCCCCCCCGATCGTATTTCTCCCGAAATGAAAGAAAAGATGGGCAATCTTTCTTTTCAGTGTTATCGTCCTAATAAAAGAAATATTATTGTGATAGGTCCTGTTCCCGGTCAGAAATATAGTGAAATCGTCTTTCCTATTCTTTCCCCCGACCCTGCTACAAAAAAAGACATTCACTTCTTAAAATATCCCATATATGTCGGTGGGAACAGAGGAAGGGGTCAGATTTATCCTGATGGTAGCAAGAGTAATAATACAGTTTATAATGCTACATCAGCTGGTATAGTAAGCAGAATAGTACGTAAAGAAAAGGGGGGATATGAAATATCCATAGTTGATACATCAGATGGACGTCAAGTGGTTGATACTATACCTCCAGGACCAGAACTTCTTGTTTCAGAAGGTGAATCCATCAAGCTTGATCAACCATTAACAAGTAATCCAAATATAGGAGGGTTTGGTCAGGGAGACGCAGAAATAGTGCTTCAAGATCCATTACGAGTCCAAGGCCTTCTGTTCTTCTTGGCATCTGTGATTTTGGCACAAATCTTTTTGGTTCTGAAAAAGAAACAGTTTGAAAAGGTTCAGTTGTACGAAATGAATTTCTAGATATAGAGATTCCTTAAAATTTAGTAAAAGTGCAAAAGTCTTATCGATCTATAGAATAATGTATGTTCTATAAGCCTTTTCTTTGTTTGTTTTTTTTTTTATACTCTTTTTTCTTTTGCGGGATGTCTAAAACTCATTACTTGTATACAATTTAGAATAATAGAAAAGAAGTATATACATACTAAACGAATAGAATACAAGGCAAGGGCGGGAAAAATGAAAAGAAAAAAAGATTGATATAAAGTATTCCAAGACGACACAAGAAAAGTCTCTTTCTTGTGTCGTCTTGTATTGGAAGAATCATGATTTTTCTCCTGTTCGCCAAAAGATTCTTATTCTTTGTTTTCTTTTCTATTTCTATATAGAATAAGAATATATAGTTTATTAGTTTAGTATAAAGAGAAAAGGATTTGCAGGATGTTTCATACGGATAAATATTGGATTATTCATAAAATAGATGGATTCCTCCTTTCTTGTTGCTTCATATTCA